TTATATATAAGTAGCTACCCCCCCTTGGTATTTCTTTAAATTTAAAAGAATTTTGTTTAATTAGACGGAAGTTCTTTAAAAACTTCTGCTTTCTTTAAAAGATTCTGAACAGTTCCTGTAGGTTGAGCACCCCTTTCAAGGAAGTATAGAATAGCAGGAACATTTAAATAAGTTTGATTCTTCATTGGATCATAAAACCCCACTTTTCTAAGATCTTTTCCTTCTCTTCGGGATCGAACATCAATTGCAACGATTCGATAGACGGCTCATTGGGATAGATGTAGATGAACAATACCCCCCCTAGAACCGTATAGGAAGTTTTATCCTCGTACGGCTCGAGAAAAAATGATTTGATTCGAATGAACTTAGAAAATCAATTAGACTTTAATTTCATTCGTTTTTTGTCCTTCCTGAAAATTTAAAAGAAACCATTCGTACTCATAACTCAAGTTGAATAACTCTCAAATAGCTCAAAAGTAAATTCTTCTCTTTAGTCAATTTCATTTATTGAGTTGTCTTTACCCGCTTTTTTTGTCTCGTTTAAAATTAGATTTGGATGATCCAGTTATTGAGACTATCGAGACAATTAAAATGGGTTTACTTGTTCTTGGATCCTTTAATCTTTATTTTAAATCATTGGGTTTAGACATTCCTTCGGTGCTTCTTAATACTTTCAAAATGGCAGCAACATACCTTTTCATTTGAATTGGAAATATTTGAAATTTGATTTCTTTCTATCAAAGAATCCGATGGACAGTTGATTCCCGCGTAATACACTTTGAATCGAAAAAGTTTGAGCAATTACAACAAGTTTCCAATTTAAAAACAAAACTTGTTGAAATTTGATTGGATCCTTTTGATTTCTATATTATTATTATATATAGAATTATATATAGAAGATACGTTTACGAAGTTGTTCCAATTGATTGATTGGCATTAACCCTAGATACTTGCCCCCCAGAAATGAATTAATCCTTTCGACTTTTCGACTCGAGCTCCATCGTAGACTATTTACAACCCAACAAAAAAACAAAGGATTCAGAACAAACGATGTCGAGCCAAGAGCATCTTCATTCCTCGATAAATCGAAAATAAGATGGTGGATCTAAAAATCCACAACGGATCGTGTCCTTCAAGTCGCACGTTGCTTTCTACCACATCGTTTCAAACGAAGTTTTACCATCACATTCCTCTAATTTGGAACCAGTATGGAATTGATTCAATTATGGAATCATGAATAGTCATTGGTTCAGTTGTACATAAACATCGTAATCTAGACTTTTTATATTCTTATTTTAAAATTAAGAATATGATGTGATATCTGTATGTGGAACGATTTTTATGAAAAAGTTTTAGCAAGACAGTATCTTTAACATCCATAAATCTATAAATCTATTTTAACATACATTTTAACATACATAATCTATATAATACAAAATAATAGAAAGTATATAATTATAACTATATATAAACGAATTACTTATTGACTCTGCATCTTCAAGTGACTAAATAGGATAGATTATCCTATTTCCTACTTTTTCAATACCAAAGATTCAACTGACAAGAAATCATTAATATTAATAAAAAAGTATTTATAAAAAAAATATCTCTAATTGAAAAAGTTTCCTATTTAGAAATACTATCTTCTTTGAATGAAATTCGCCAATAAGCAGCATGTTTAATCCGATAAGTCTTTCCTTGACTCATCACTGATTTAATTTTAAAATATAAAATATATAAATAGATCAAAGATAAAGAAGAAATAATCCAATTTTTTTTCGCAAGTGGATCAAAAAATGATATAAGTAAAGATTTGAATCTTTATTCTTTTCATCTGATTACGAAAAGAAAAATATAAAAATTATTTGCATTGAAATAGAACGATACATACATACCATATAAGTTAAATATTTCAAGTTGAATATTTCCTCATTTTATATGTTTATATGTATTTTGTTTAACATAGGGATAGGGTTGAGTAATATTTCAATAATAAAATCTTGTCATAAAGTGAATAAAAAGAATAGGATAAACCATCCCTGCCTCAATCGTTCCATAGATTTCCAATTTTTCATTAGAGTCAACCACGAAAGACCTAAAAAAATGAAATAGAAAAAGATACATTGGCTCCAAAAAATATGTTATAAAACATATGTTATGGAACTTGATCATTTGTTAATGAGATTCGAACAGATATTTAAATTAATACTAATTTACTCCCGACCACTCCATTATCTATAGCAATAATAGGAATACTATAGCAATAGCATAAAAACCCTCTGGGGCGGAAGGATTCGAACCTCCGAATAGCGGGACCAAAACCCGTTGCCTTACCACTTGGCCACGCCCCATTTCCATTAATAATCTAAACTAAGAAAGAATAAAATTGGTATTGGTTGTTTGTCAACTCCAGTCCAAATATATAGATATATATATCTATAGAATAAACGGGTAGTAGGATGTTGATACATATAGATATAGAATTCAACTCAATTTATTG